AACAAACCTGATGGATGGATAACGAAAGAAAAGTACCCAGATATGACGTCTTATGACATGTATAAGAATGGGGGATTATGGGACAAAAAATAAATCCACTCGGTTTTAGACTTGGTGTAACCCAAGGGCATCATTCTCTTTGGTTTGCACACCCCAAAAAATATTCCGAAGGTTTACAAGAAGATCAAAAAATACGAGATTGTATCCGGAATTTTGTACAAAAAAACATGACAAGAGTCTCTGGTGTTGAGGGAATTGCACGTATCGAAATTCAAAAAAGAATTGATCTTATTCAAGTGATAATCTTTATGGGATTCCCAAAGTTATTAATAGAAGGTGGGTCTCGAAAAATCGAAGAATTACAGATGAATGTACAAAAAGAATTAAATTCTGTGAACCGAAAACTCAACATTGCTATTACAAGAATAGCAAACCCTTATGGACACCCTAATATTCTCGCAGAATTTATAGCCGGACAATTACAGAATAGAGTTTCATTTCGCAAAGCAATGAAAAAAGCTATTGAATTAACTGAACAGGCGGGTACAAAGGGAATTCAAGTACAAATTGCCGGACGTATAGACGGAAAAGAAATTGCACGTGTCGAATGGATCAGAGAAGGAAGGGTTCCTCTACAAACCATTCAAGCTAAAATTGATTATTGTTGCTATCCAGTTCGAACTATCTATGGGGTATTAGGCATAAAAATTTGGATATTTGTAGACGAGCAATAATAAGCCCTTACTCAACTTGTGTTTACGTTTTAATCAATGATCGACCAAGAAATGACAAATCAGTCTTTTTCGTTTAAATAAAAAATGAGCAATTCTATAAGGTTAAATAAAAATGAAATTAATCATTTTAGAAAATTGCTATGCTTAGTGTGCGACTCGTGGGTTTTTTTAAGGTTAGGATTAAAACCAAAAAGAAGGATCAGCCCATATATAATCTGAACTAATAATTATAAAACTAATAACCAACTCATCGCTTCGCATTATCTGGATCTAAAAAACCAACCAGTCAAGATATGTTATATTGGTCATATCATTGTAGCAACTGAAATCTTTTTTGCATAAAAAAAAATCCGATTATGAGTTGTGAAGCAATAAAAGTATGCGGATAAATAGAAGGGTGAAAGAAAGAGAGAAAAAGAATATGAATGATATATGATTCCAATATGTAAGGTCGATGGGTCATCTCATAAAAAGTAGTGTAATAAAGCATTAAGACTGATGGATTCATAATTAGATAAATCTGTTCATAGAATAGAACAAAAAAGCCAAGAGCCCCAAGACAATAAAGACTGAGAAGATTGATTCAAGAACAAATTTTAGTTTGATTAAGGACTCCATTATAGAATAAAGACCTAACCATTAATCGAGAGGCGATGGGAACGAGGGAACCCGTGAATACATAATATTCTATTGAAAAGGAATCCTAATAATTCATTGGGTAGGATGGCGTAAGGAACCCAAGACCAATCCATTTATTATGAGAAGTCGGTTCATGGGCTAACTAACCCGAGAACCGAAACACATATAAAAAGAGGAAATATTCGCCCGCGAACATTTCAATTTTATTAGATTTATAAATTTGGGTCGATCAAATATAAGACTAGATAAAAAAAGAAAAGGCAAAACAAAATAAAGGTTTATTATAACTTTATAATAAAAGAAAAAATAACAAAACGAGATTATATTATCTATTATTTTTTAGAAAACTATAAAAAAAAATGATTCTATTATTCATTCTAGAATCTATAAAGAGTTTAGTTTTCTATCAAAAGAAGATATTAAAATTTCTAATAGATTAATTAAATTAAATCTCAAAGAATCCCATGATTCAATCTATTATTCAGTAAATACATGTACATTTTTTTGAATCGTTTCATTCGCGAGGAGCTGGATGAGAAGAAACTCTCATGTCCGGTTCTGTAGTAGAGATGGAATTGAGAAATAACCATCAACTATAACCCGAAAAGAACCAGATTTCGTAAACACCATAGAGGAAGAATGAAAGGAATATCTTATCGAGGCAATCGTATTTGCTTCGGTAGATACGCTATTCAAGCACTTGAACCCGCTTGGATCACATCTAGACAAATCGAAGCGGGACGAAGGGCAATGACACGAAATGCACGACGCGGCGGAAAAATATGGGTACGTATATTTCCAGACAAACCCGTTACACTAAGACCCACAGAAACACGTATGGGTTCAGGGAAAGGATCCCCCGAATATTGGGTAGCTGTTGTTAAACCAGGTAGAATACTTTATGAAATAAGTGGAGTAGCCGAAAATATAGCCAGAAAAGCTATTTCAATAGCGGCATCAAAAATGCCTATACGAACCCAATTCATTACTTCGGGATAGAAATGTAGAATCAAAGGAAAGCGGTCTTTGTTTGAGATGAAAAAAAAACAATTGAAGATTTCTTTTTTTTTTACTTCGCCCTTTGCTTTGCATTGAAAGAAAAGATTCCAAAATAATATGATTCAACCTCAAACCCTTTTGAATGTAGCAGATAACAGCGGAGCCCGAGAATTGATGTGTATTCGAATCATAGGGGCTAGTAATCGACGATATGCTCATATTGGTGACGTTATTGTTGCTGTAATCAAGAAAGCCGTCCCAAATACACCTCTAGAAAGATCAGAAGTGATCAGAGCTGTAATTGTACGTACTTGTAAAGAACTCAAACGAGAAAACGGTATGATAATACGATATGATGACAATGCTGCAGTTGTTATTGATCAAGAAGGAAATCCAAAAGGAACTCGAATTTTTGGTGCGATTGCCCGAGAATTGAGACAGTTAAATTTCACTAAAATAATTTCATTAGCACCTGAAGTATTATAAGATGAGACCGTGAGATAGTTATAGTATTTGAATGAAATTAATTAGTAGATTGTGTATCACGTATATACCTTTTAAAATTAATAACTATTTAATAAATTAATAAAAAAAGCATGTTGATTAGATCAAAATGAAAAGTAACCAATAATTTTCGTTTATCATGGGTAAGGACACTATTGCTAACATAATAACCTCTATTCGCAATGCTGACATGAATAGAAAAGAAATGGTTCGAATACCATCTACTAACATCACCGAAAACATTGTTAAAATACTTTTACGAGAAGGTTTTATTGAAAACATAAGGAAACATAGGGAAAGCAACAAGGATTTTTGGGTTTTAACCCTACGACATAGAAGAAATAGGAAAGGACCATATAAAACAATTTTAAATTTAAAACGGATCAGTAGACCTGGTCTCCGAATCTATTCTAACTATCAACAAATTCCTAGAATTTTAGGCGGAATGGGCATTGTAATTCTTTCTACTTCTCGGGGGATAATGACAGACCGAGAAGCTCGACTACAGGGAATCGGCGGAGAAATTTTGTGTTATATATGGTAATCTTTATGATATTCAAATAACTTCCCTATATTGTAAAAAAAAAAAAGAGGTGGATTTATAATAGCACTCCCCTTTCATTAATTGATACTTTGAAACGGGTTTCATCTGGAATGAAAGAACAAAAAAGGATTTATGCAGATTTAATTACTGAATCACTTCCCAATGGTATGTTTGGGGTTTGTTTAGATAATGAGGATCCAATTCTAGGTTACGTTTCAGGAAGGATTCGACATAGTTTTATACATATACTAGGTCATATAGAGTCAAAATTGGAGTAAGGTGTTAGGATTCAACCAGAACCAGAGGGCGTATAATTTAGAGACTACGAAACAAAGATTCGAATGATTAGGTGAAGTAGTCTTTTGACTTGCAATATTCTTTTTTGTAGGGATACAATTCGAAATTGAAAATTTCAAGAAACTTATTTTCTTCCAATAAGGGGATTCGGAATTAAGGTAAGGAATGACAAATATGAAAATAAGGGCCTCCATTCGGAAAATTTGTGAAAAATGCCGCCTGATCCGTAGGCGGAGACGAATTATGGTAATTTGTTCCAATCCGAGACATAAACAAAGACAAGGATAATCTTTATAAAAAAAGGACCCCTAAAGGCCACCCACGATATACACATAAAAAGAAATTAAAGGATCCGTTTTGACATGAAATGGATATATCCATATATCTCTGACTTAAATTTATGAGATGATAAAATATGGCAAAACCCATAGCAAGAATCGGTTCACGTAGAAATGGACGTATTAGCTCACGTAAAAGTACGCGTAAAATACCAAAGGGCGTTATTCATGTTCAAGCAAGTTTCAACAATACAATTGTGACTGTTACAGATGTACGGGGTCGGGTAATTTCTTGGTCCTCCGCTGGTACTTGTGGATTCAAAGGTCCAAGAAGAGGGACACCATTTGCTGCTCAAACCGCAGCAGGAAATGCTATTCGGGCAGTAGCAGATCAAGGTATGCAACGAGCAGAAGTCATGATAAAGGGCCCTGGTCTCGGAAGAGATGCAGCGTTAAGAGCTATTCGTAGAAGCGGTATACTCTTAAGTTTCATACGGGATGTAACCCCTATGCCACATAATGGCTGTAGGCCCCCGAAAAAACGACGTGTGTAAAAATAAACATTGAAGAGAAATTTCAAGAGAAATAAATAATTCAATGATTTGATCAAAAAATATTACTATGGTTCGAGAGAAAATAAGAGTATCGACTCGGACACTAAAGTGGAAGTGTGTTGAATCAAGAGCAGACAGTAAGCGTCTTTATTATGGACGCTTTATTCTGTCTCCACTTATTAAGGGGCAAGCAGATACTATAGGCATTGCGATGCGAAAAGCTTTGCTTGGAGAAATAGAGGGAACATGTATCACACGTGCAAAATCTGAAAAAATCCCACATGAATACTCTACCATAGTTGGTATTCAAGAATCAGTACATGAAATTTTAATGAATTTGAAAGAAATTGTATTGAGAAGTAATCTGTATGGAACTCGTGATGCGTCTATTTGTGTCAAGGGTCCTGGATGCGTAACTGCTCAAGACATCATCTTACCACCTTCTGTGGAA